TAAAACTTTAACTACAGAGAAAGTTGACTCAAACATGAATAGGGTAATTTAGGGGTTGTTTGAATTCCCTGGGTTCATGAATTTTGTGTGTTATTTTTATATTTTTAAAAAAAAGTATTAGTAATTTGTAGGGATCGATTTTTGGAAAAAGACCTTCAAAATCGTTATCTATATTTTGTTGACTAATTGGATTATACTGAAAGAATGAAATTTTATTTACAAGTGTGTCTTATATAAATGATTATATTAAATATAATCTTAAAATATAATATATATATAAATATAACTTTTATATTTATATATAACAATATAGATATATAATTCTTTGAAGTTATATATAATAATTTAAACTTTAATATAAATTTAAATGAGTACATAATTTATAAATTAATTAAAACCAATTTTAAAATAGCCATCTTATATAAAATATAAAATACTATTAAATAGGGAGAGAGAGAGAAAATTATTTATTAATTAAATTTTAATTAATATATAGAAAATCTTATAGAATATATATTTAAATATAAAAATTATATATATATAAATAATAAAATTAATATATAAAAACATAATATTTAACAATAATAACTAATTTAAATTAATACCATATCTTTAATATATAAATAGTAATTTTATAATAATAACTTAATTATAACTAAAAATATAACTTTTATATAAAAAAAAAAAAAACTCCAACTATGTTCATATCTCAGCATATTTCATATAATTTGAAATTATATATCTTAAATTTTTTATTTAATTATATAACAATTGTAATTAATCTCTAATAGGCTTTTCTATAAGCCGGCGGGCGTTACAGTATGTTTGTGCGTGGATTTCTTGATGCTTAAAGTTAACTTTAAGCGTTGAATCGTTTGTTTTTGCGTTTGATTTAGCAGATTGAAGTAAGGGCTCGTAGGGAATTCGGGTGTATTAATAGTTTAAATTGAAAATGGCTAATTATAGGGGATAATTATTTTTAGTTGTTGGTAAATAATTTAAATTAGGGGAGTTAATATAGGTGAATTTTCTGCGTGTCGGTCTCAAAAAGGCGGAGCTAGTTGATCATATGTTTATATTTGATTTAGTTGAAATTAAAGTTTTATCTTTGCTTGGAAATAGGATTGAATTTAGGATTACATGTGAGCTTCAGCTTGAGGGGAGTTTTTGTCTAAAGGACAGGAGTTAGAGGATTTATTCGCAGTAGTTAATATTAAATATTAGGGGGACTTAGATTTAGTTATGATTTATTGGTGTTAACATAATTTGTGCCAGCAGTTGCGGTTATACAAGTAACACTATTTTATTTTTTTGGTTCTAATTAGGCAGTAATTATTGGCTGGGGAGATGTTTTTATGAGGTGAAATCTTAATAGCTTTCAAGGTTGATTTGTTTTGCTGAGGTTGGTAAATTTTGGTTTTAAACTAGGATTAGATACCCTATTATTCAGAATGTGAATTCTGTGCTAGAATATTAATAGTTATGATCTTTAAAATCAAAGGTTTTGGCGGTATTTTAGTCTATTCAGAGGAACCTGTTCTGTTATCGATGGTCCACGATTAGTATTACTTTTACTTTAAGTTTGTATATCGTCGTTGTTTGAATTTCCTAGTAGGGCTTGAATGTTCAGAATAAATGATTGTTTGGGAAATCAGATCAAGATGCAGCGTATGTAAGAGGAGAAATGGGTTACATTAAATTTATTTTTAGGACTGTATTATTAAGTAATATGAGAATTTGGATTTGAGGGTAAATTTCTATATATTCGGAAATTGATTAAGCTCTAGAGTATGCACATATCGCCCGTCACTTTCACTCTAAGGTGGGATAAGTCGTAACAAAGTGGGCCTACTGGAAGGTGGGCCTGGGATGTCAAATTAGAGCTTGGTACGAAGTGTTTTATTTACATTAAAAGGTTAGTTGTGAGAGTCAACTTGATTTGATATTGGAATGCTTATTTAATTTATTTATTTATTGTTTTATTATGAGTATATTTTAGTATTAGTAGTTTGTCTGGATTTATAGGTTGTTAATAATGGGAGTTTTGTACTGAGTAGGACTGCTTTAAAGTATTAAAAAGAATAGGTAAGTTTAGTACCTTGTGTATCAGGGTTTATTAAAATAGAGGGTTAGCCTATTTTCCCGAATTCAATAGATTTAGGGGATTGTTTTTTTATTGTTGCATAAATATTGAGAATTTTCTTCTTGAAATGAAATGTTTACGTTTTTGAATATATCTGGTTTTTTGAGAAAGAAATTTAATTTTGCTATTGTTAATAAAATTTTAATTGGTTAATTTTTTATTAGTAATAGGTAATATCTAAGGGGATGAGCTTTTAGTTAAATTTTTATAATCTTTTTTTTTAATTAAAATTTATAGAATTGAAAGTTTTAATTTGTAGGTTAATGTTATAATTGATTTAGGGTGAATTTTAATTTATATTTGAATTTAAATTTTTTATTGAAATATAATAATTAATTTTTTAATATTAGAGATAATGATAGAATTAGTATATTTTAATGTAATTTTAGGTTGATTAGGATAGGTTTTTTAAAGGAATTCGGCAAATGGATTTTTCACCTGTTTATTAAAAACATGGCCTCTTGAGTATAATTTTAGGTCTAGCCTGCCCACTGAGTGTTAAATGGCTGCGGTATTCTGACCGTGCTAAGGTAGCATAATCATTAGTTTTTTAATTGGAAGCTGGAATGAATGGTTGGATGAGGGAATCACTGTCTCTAGCAAATTTTATTAGAAATTTATTATTAAGTAAGAAGGCTTAAATTTAATTGAAAGACGAGAAGACCCTATAGAGTTTTATGGATACGTTTTGTTGGAGTTTTTGTTATTTAAATTTTTTATGAACTTATTTATTTGATTGGGGCGATCGGGAAATTTAATAAACTTTTCTTTGTTTTATTCATTTATTTATGAAATGTTGATCCTTTATGGTGAGATAATAAGATTAAGTTACCTTAGGGATAACAGCGTTATTTTTCTTGAGAGTTCTAATCGAAAGAGAAGTTTGCGACCTCGATGTTGGATTAAAGTTAACTGTTGGCGAAGAAGCTGAATAGTTAGGTCTGTTCGACCTTTAAAATTTTACATGATCTGAGTTTAAACCGGCGTGAGCCAGGTTGGTTTCTATCTTTAATTTAATATAGTTTCTTAGTACGAAAGGACCGGATGCTAGTCTAATAGGCGTTTCTTGAATAATATTGTTATTTTGGCAGAATAGTGCGATGGATTTAGAATCTTTATATGTAGTTGATTACAAATAATATTTGTATATTGTTGACTTGATTTTAATGTTTTTATCTAGGTTGATTTTGATTATTTGTGTATTGGTAGGTGTTGCTTTTCTTACCTTGTTGGAACGTAAGGTTTTGGGTTATATCCAGATTCGTAAGGGTCCTAATAAATTGGGGTTTCTTGGATTGCTTCAGCCGTTTAGCGATGGAATTAAATTGTTCACTAAAGAGCAAACTTATCCTTTTATATCTAATTTTAATTTATATTATTTTTCTCCTGTTGTGAATTTATTTCTTTCTCTTTTATTATGGATGTGTATTCCCTTCTTTACTGTTCATTTTAGATTTAGATTGTCTTTATTGTTTTTTTTAAGTGTTTCTAGGTTAGGAGTTTATGCTATTATATTGGCTGGATGATCTTCTAATTCTAATTATGCTTTGTTAGGTAGTCTTCGTTCCGTTGCTCAAACTATTTCTTATGAAGTTAGACTTTCCTTAATTTTACTTTCTTTCTTATTTTTGGTTTTAAGACTTAATATTTTGGATTTCATGAAATTTCAGGAATATCTTTGGTTTATTTTTATATTGTTTCCTCTAAGATTGATATGATTAGTTTCAAGGTTAGCAGAGACTAATCGGACACCCTTTGATTTTGCAGAAGGTGAATCGGAACTAGTTTCAGGATTTAATGTTGAATATAGGAGGGGTGGATTTGCAATGATTTTTTTGGCTGAATATTCAAATATTTTGTTTATAAGGGCGATTTGTTGTATGATGTTTTTGGGGGCCAATGTTTTGTCGTTTTTGTTTTTTCTTAAGGTTGGGTGCCTATCTTTCTTTTGGATTTGGGCTCGGGGGACCCTGCCTCGATTCCGTTATGATAAGTTGATGTATTTGGCGTGAAAGGGGTATTTACCTATTTCTTTAAATTATTTGATCTTTTTTTTTAGTTTAAGCTTGCTATTATTTACCTATTTTGTTTAGTTAATAAAATTTAGTTTAAGTTAATAGAAAATTTATTATTTCTTTATTATACTTTCAAGGTATATGCTTTACAAGCTCATTAACTATTTAAATAGAATTCAGTCTCAAAGCTTGAAAATTATGGGGTTTATTATATAATAAGTAAAGTAAATTCTGGTGAGAATCTGTCCTGTTAGAATATATGGGTCTTCCACTGGTCGTGCGCCGATTCATGTAAGTAAAATAGTGATGGAAAATAATAATCAGAATGTTATTTTATTGAAAGGATAGAATTGTGTTCTTATTATTTTTTTTTTGTTAGAAATGGGTAGAATATAAATAATTGCAATCGATATTACTAGGGCGAGTACTCCCCCTAGCTTGTTTGGGATTGATCGTAGAATAGCGTATGCAAATAGGAAATATCATTCTGGCTGAATATGGACTGGAGTTATTAGGGGATTGGCGGGTGTGAAGTTATCAGGATCTCCCAATAAGTAGGGATTTCTTAGAGTAAGTGCAATTAGCAGAAAAATTATTGTTAGGAATCCTACGATATCTTTGAATGAGAAGTAGGGGTGAAAAGGGATTTTATCAATATTGCTGTTTGTTCCTAGTGGATTGTTTGATCCAGTTTGATGGAGAAATAGTAGATGGACTATTACTAGGGCGGAGATTAGGAAAGGTAGGATAAAATGAAGGGCAAAGAATCGTGTTAAAGTTGCATTGTCAATTGCAAATCCACCCCATAATCACTGTGTGATTGTGATGCCTAGGTAAGGAATGGCTGAAACTAAGTTGGTGATTACTGTTGCTCCTCAGAATGATATTTGCCCCCAGGGTAAGACATAGCCTAGGAAGGCTGTTGCTATAACTAAGAAAAGAATGGTTACTCCGATTATTCAGGTTTCTATTAATTGATAAGATCTATAGTATATTCCTCGTCCAATGTGAATGTAGATGCAGATAAAGAAGAATGAGGCTCCATTAGCGTGTAATACACGAATTAGTCATCCGAAGTTTACATCACGGCAAATGTGGGCTACTCTTCTGAATGCCAAATGAATATTGGGGCAATAATGTATTGCTAGGAATAGTCCCGTGATAATTTGAATAATTAGACAAATTCCTAGGAGAGAGCCAAAATTTCATAAAGTTGAAATATTTGAAGGCCTGGGTAGATCAATAAGTGAATTGTTGATGATTTTAATTACTGGGGATTCTTTGCGAATAGGGATTTTCATTAAAATTTTTGTCGAATGGGGCCGTGTGTAATATCAGTAATTTTAACTGCTATAATAAGAGTAATAAGTAGGTATGAAATAATAATATATAAAGTTATTGCATTGGGTCAATTAAAGTATTTATTTATTGAGGGGTTAGAGGCCAAGAATTTCTGCTCTGTTAGTCTAAGGCTTATTAGATTGAGAGAGAATCTTGAGTCGATTCATATAATTATTCCTATGATTATAATTCTGGTAAAAATTCTGATTGTTAATTTAGATGAGATTTTAAATATTTCGTTTGATGCGATTCTTGTTATATAAATGAATAAAATTAGTATTCCTCCTACCATGATTAGGAATAGAATATAGGAAAATCAGAAGTCTGAATTTATTAGTCCCGTGATTAATGAAATGAGTAGTGTCTGGATTAATAGGATTAGCCCGAATGATAGTGGGTGGCTGAGAAATATAAAAATAATAGTAAGGGTTATTATTATTCATAATATTATAAATATAATGCAAGGAATAGTTTAATAAAAATATTAGTTTTGGAGATTAGTGATAGGAGTCTTCTTTTCCTTGAAGTTTTAAAAGATGGACTTATTTTTGGTTTACAAGACCAATATTTTACTGTTAAATTATTAAAACTTAATGTTATTAATATTTTTAGTTGTTTGTTTTATATTTTTTAGTGGTATTATTGTATTTTCCTCTAAGCGGAAGCATATATTATTGATGTTGTTAAGTTTAGAATTTATTGTTCTTTCTCTTTATTTTAATATTTATTTGTACTTAAGATGTCAAGGATATGAGTATTTTTTTTTAATGGTTTTTTTGACTATAAGAGTTTGTGAGGCTGTTCTAGGCTTATCTATTTTAGTTTCAATAATTCGTGTGTTTGGTAATGATTATGTTATATCTTTTTCTTCTCTATGATAAAGTTTGTATTAAGTTTATTGTTTTTAATACCTTTGTGTTTTTTTTTTGATTTTTGGTTTATTCAGTATATATTTTTTGGTATTACTTTTTTATTCATGTTGAATTTAAGGTTTAATTATATGTTTGTAAGTGTTTCTTACTTTTTGGGCATGGATTCATTGTCTTTTAGATTGATTTTGTTAAGATTCTGGATTTGTTCTTTAATAATTCTTGCTAGGGAGAAATTATTTAAATTGAATAATTATTTTGATTTATTTTTGTTGTTGATAGTTGCTTTACTTTTAAGATTATTCATTGCGTTTTCTTCAGTAAATTTATTTATTTTTTATTTATTTTTTGAGATTAGGTTAATCCCTACATTAATTTTAATTATTGGGTGGGGCTATCAGCCTGAGCGAATCGAGGCGGGGGTTTATTTATTATTTTATACATTATTAGTTTCTTTGCCTATGTTGATTTCAATATTTAACTATTATAGAACTTTTTGTACCTTGGAATTTTATTTTTTTGAAAGGGATTGTGATAACTTTTTTGTATTTGTTACTATAAGTATAATTTTTCTTGTGAAGATTCCCATGTTTTTTATTCACTTGTGACTTCCTAAGGCTCATGTTGAGGCCCCAGTCTCTGGTTCTATAATTTTAGCAGGGATTATACTTAAATTAGGGGGGTATGGCCTGATTCGTTTGATGGTGTTGTTTCAGGGGTTAATTGTTCAGGTTGGGATAATCCTTGTGGTTTTTAGGTTAGTGGGGGGATTTTTTGTTTCTCTTGTTTGTGTTCGGCAAAGGGATATTAAATCCTTAATTGCCTATTCTTCTGTGGCGCATATAGGGCTGGTTTTAGCAGGGATTATGACTTTAAATATTTGGGGATTCCTTGGTTCTTTGGTAATAATGGTTGCTCATGGGTTATGTTCATCTGGCTTGTTTTGCTTAGCTAATATTGCTTATGAACGGGTTGGTAGACGGAGCCTTTATTTAAATAAGGGATTACTTAATATTATGCCTAGTTTGTCGTTGTGGTGATTTCTATTATGTTCATCAAATATGGCTGCTCCACCCTCCTTAAATTTGCTGGGTGAGATTGTTTTGATTAATAGGTTAATTTCGTATTCTGGGATAAATATAATCTTGTTATCATTGATTTCTTTTTTTAGAGCAGTTTATTCATTATTTTTATATTCTTTTACTCAGCACGGGGCCTATAATAGTGCTTTTTATTTTTTTTTAGGGATTAGATTCCGGGAGTTTCATTTAACTTTTTTGCACTGATTTCCTCTTAATGTTTTAGTTTTAGTTGGGGATTGATTTGTTTGTTGGATTTATCTAAATAGTTTAATAAAAATATTAATTTGTGGAATTAGAGATATAATAGTTTATTTTAGGTAATTGTTTGTTTAATTTATTTTTATTTATTTTTTATTTTATCTTTATTTAGATTTTTATTAGGTGCATATTTTATAGTACTAGATTATACTTTAATATTAGAATATTATCTTTTGAACTTAAGTTCATGTAATGTATTAATAACTATTTTACTGGATTGGATATCATTAATATTTATAAGATTTGTCTTATTTATTTCGTCTATAGTAATTTTTTATAGAAAAGATTACATAAGCGGGGATTTGAACTTAAACCGATTTATTTTATTGGTTGTTATGTTTGTCTTATCTATAGTATTATTAATTATTAGTCCAAACTTAATTTCTATTCTTTTAGGATGGGATGGGTTGGGGTTAGTCTCCTATTGCTTAGTGATTTACTATCAAAATGTGAAATCTTTTAATGCTGGAATACTAACTGCTTTAAGAAATCGAATTGGGGATGTCGCCTTGCTTATATCTATTGCTTGGCTTTTGAATTATGGGAGTTGGAATTATATTTATTACTTAGATTTTATAAAAGGGGATAAAATTATGGAATTAATTTCATATTTGATTGTATTAGCTGCTTTTACTAAGAGGGCTCAGATTCCTTTCTCTTCTTGACTTCCTGCTGCTATGGCAGCTCCTACACCCGTTTCTGCTTTGGTTCATTCTTCGACTTTAGTCACTGCGGGGGTTTACTTATTGATTCGTTTTAACTTTTCATTTTCTCCTGTTCTTATGGGCTTGATATTATTTGTTGCTAGAATAACTATGTTTATGTCAGGTTTAGGGGCTAATTTAGAGTTTGATTTAAAAAAGATTATTGCCCTATCAACATTAAGTCAGCTTGGATTAATATTGACAATTTTGTTTTTAGGGGAGTGAAAATTGGCGTTCTTTCATCTTTTGATTCATGCATTATTTAAGGCCTTATTGTTTATATGTGCGGGAAATATAATTCATAATATGCATGGGTGCCAAGATATTCGGTTTATGGGTAGTGTAATTCTTCAGATACCCTTAACGTGTGCGTTTTTTAATATTTGCAACATGGCTCTTTGTGGGTTTCCTTTTTTCTCAGGATTTTATTCTAAGGATTTGATTGCGGAATCTATATTGATGGGTTCTTTAAATTTATATATTTTTATAGTTTTTTATTTTTCTATTGGCTTGACTGTTATATATAGATTTCGTTTAAGGTATTATTTACTGTCAGGAGATTTGAATTTTTGATCTTTTCATAGTTTATCTGAAAAAAGATATGTTATGTTGAAGGGAATAGGTGGCCTAATTTTGTTAGTCATTTTGGGAGGAAGGAGATTTATATGAATTATATTTCCAGTTCCTTATTTTATTTATTTGCCTTTGTTTTTAAAGCTTCTTACTTTATTAATGGTTTTATTGGGAATATGATTAGGCTATGAATTGGGGAAATTTGATATTAATTATAATCTTAAGTCTTATAAGTTAATTAATCTAAGAATGTTTTTTTCTTCAATATGAAATATACCTGCAATCTCGACTCTTGGGATTAATTATTATCCCACTCAGAGGGGTAATTTATACTATAAGTTGGTTGATCAGGGGTGATTTGAGTATTATGGGGGGCTTAATTTGGCTACTCAATTAAGTAAGTTATCAGGATTTTATCAGTTTTTTTCCAATAATCATTTAAAAATTTATTTTTCACTTTTAATTATTTGGATGGGATTTTTGATAATAAATATTTTCTATTTAAATAGCTTATTTAGAGCATGATATTGAAGCTATCAAGGAAGTTGTTAACTTTTAAATATTTATAAAAAAATTTCTAATTTTGTAATGAAAATACAATGTTTTTATTAAACTATATAAATAGAAATATAAACGAAATTTCATCGCTTAAGATTTAAGTTAGAAGCTTATTCTTGAATTACACATTTCCTTAATTGGAGAAGCTCTCATTTTTATCATTAACAGTAATATACCTCTTATTTGGTTTCAATTAAAATAAGGATGTATTCATCTTACTTTTAGGTCGAAACTAAATGCAATAATTTGCTTCTTATTAAAGATAAATTGAGTGATTTCAATGCTTTTTAAGTGCAAGTTAAATGTTATAGTTAACTATTATCCTATAATGCTCAGTTTAAAGCGCCTTGATTTCATTCATGATAGAGTCCCAGTAGAAGAATAATTAAAAAGTAAATGGTCACTAAAGAATATTGAACAATGTTTGAAGTTTTTAGGGCTATAATTATAGGAAGAAGTAAGGTAATTTCAATATCAAAAATTAGGAAGATTACTGCAATTAGGAAAAACTGCAGGGAGAATGGGAGTCGTGCATTTGTTTTAGGGTCAAACCCGCACTCAAAGGGTGATCTTTTTTCACGATCTGCTCAGGTTTTTTTAGCTAAGATGTTGATTAATAAAATAATTATTACTATAATTATTATAATTATTAGGCTGATGAAAGTTAGTATTTTTATTATTTACACTAGATTATTAGATTTTTTAATTGGAAGTTAAATATAATTTTTATATTATATAAATTATCTACCTCATCAGTAAATAGAAATATAAAGGAATAGTCAAACTACATCTACAAAGTGTCAATATCATGCTGCTGCCTCAAATCCGAAGTGGTGAATAGATGAGAAGTGGTTAAAGAAGTGTCGGATCAGACACACAAAAAGGAAGGTTGTTCCAATAATTACGTGGAGGCCATGGAATCCCGTTGCAATGAAAAAGGATGATCCGTACGCTGCATCTGCAATGGTGAATGGGGCTTCTTTATACTCAAAAGCTTGAAGTGCGGTAAAATAGATTCCCAGGATGACTGTGATTACTAGACCTTGGAGGGCCTGCTTGTAGTTGTTTTCTATTAATCTATGATGAGCTCAAGTTACTGTTAAACCTGATGTTAGAAGAATTAGGGTATTTAATAGAGGAATTGAAATTGGATTAAATGTTTGAATTCCCTTAGGTGGCCAGGTTATTCCAATTTCAATTCTGGGTGAAAGTGAATTATGAAAGAATCCTCAGAAGAATGAGATAAAGAAAAATACTTCTGATGTAATAAATAGAATTATTCCCCACCGTAATCCCAGGGTTACTTTATATGTATGTAAACCCTGGAATGTTCTTTCTCGCGTAATATCTCGTCATCATTGATATATAACTAGGAGTATAATAGTAAAACCTACCAATAATAGGTCATGTTCATATAGATGGAATCATTTGATTAGTCCTACTATGGTTGTAAGTGCTCCCAGGGAGCCAAGAAGGGGCCAGGGCCTAGCTTCTACTAAATGATAGGGGTGGTTTTTTTGTCTAGTCATTAGATTACTTCCCTGGAGTAAAGGGTTCTGAGAACTGAAAATACATATGATTGAATAATTGCTACAGCTGATTCAAGAATTAGTAATAGGATTTGTGCTATTACTAGAAAATTAACTAATATAGGTGAGAGATGGGGTCCAGTTCTTCCCAGAAGTGTCATTAAAAGGTGACCAGCAATTATATTAGCCGTTAATCGAATGGCGAGAGTCCCTGGCCGAATAATATTTCTAATAGTTTCAATGCATACTATGAATGGTATTAAAAGGGGGGGTGTTCCTTGGGGGACTAAGTGTGCCAATATGTGGATAGTATTGGTTAGTCAACCGTAAATTATAAATCTTATTCATAAGGGAAGAGCTAATGTTAGAGTTAGAACCAGATGGCTAGTTCTTGTAAAGATATACGGAAATAGTCCTATAAAATTATTGAATAGAATAATAACAAATAGGGAAATAAACATTAGAGTTATTCCGTTAGTTTTTTTCCCTAGAAGAGTCTTAAATTCTTTATGGAGAGTGAAAATGATGTTTGTTCATAAAATATGATGTCGAGAAGGAAAAACTCAGTATATAGGGGGGATGATTAATAGTCCAATAAAAGTTCTTATTCAATTTAATGGAAGGTTAAAGGTAACTCCTGGTTCAAAGGATGAGAAAAGATTTATTATCATTTTCAGTTATATATTTTGGTCTTCTTTTCATTTATTTTGATCTTGGGTTGTTGAATAAATAGAAAATAATTGATACAGTTAAAAATTTTAAAAGTTAAGATAAAAATTAACATGAGGGTTAATCAGCTTAGAGGCCTTATTTGTGGAATTAAAAATTAATATTGTATATTAATTTTAGCTTGACAAGCTAATGTTATTTTTTAACTAAATTTTTCATTAGAAATAGATGTTAACTTATTATATTATGGTTTAAAATTCCATTACTTACTTTCAGTCATCTAATGAAGTAGTTTCTTTATTGGAAATTCATTTTATGAAATAGGATGGGGAAACTCTTTCAATTACGATTGGTATAAATCTGTGATTTGCCCCACAAATCTCAGAACATTGCCCATAAAATAGGCCTGGACGATTGATAGTGAATATAGCTTGATTTAGTCGTCCTGGTGTTGCATCAATTTTTACTCCCAGGGAAGGCACCGTTCAAGAGTGAATTACATCAGAAGCTGTAACTAAAATGCGGATGGGGGTTTTAAATGGTAAGATTATTCGGTTGTCAACATCTAATAGTCGAAAATTAAAGGATATTATTGTGTTCTGGGGAATTATGTAGGAATCAAATTCAATGTTTTTAAGGTCTGAATATTCATATGATCAGTATCACTGATGGCCAATTGCTTTGACTGTGAGTGATGGGTTTGTTACTTCATCAAGGAGATAGATTAAACGAAGGGAGGGAAGAGCGATGAAAATTAGTGTAATTGCTGGGAGAATCGTTCAGATAATTTCAATTAATTGGCCCTCTAGTAGAAATCGGTGGGTGTATTTATTAAAAAGTAATATTACTATTAGTTGTCCTACTAAAGTGATAATGATAATTAGGATTATAAGGGTATGGTCATGAAAAAATGAGAGTTGTTCTATTAGGGGCGAAGCCCTATCTTGAAGAAGGAGAGTTTTTCATGTAACAATTTCTAAAAAAAGGTAACTTTATGTTTGGGGTTTAAGTCCAATGCACTATTCTGCCATATTAGAAACTAGTTAGAATAGGTAATTCTGAGTACCTGTGTTCAGCAGGAGGTATATGTTGAAGTCATTCAATTGAGGATGTAATATTTAAAGCTGAAAGGTTTTTTCGTTGTACAGAAAATCTTTCCCATAGAATAAATAAAAAAAATAATACACCAATGAGCGAGATAAGTGATCCAATTGATGAAACAATATTTCAGAGAGTGTATGCATCAGGATAATCTGAGTATCGTCGTGGTATCCCCCTAAGACCCAGAAAGTGCTGGGGAAAGAAGGTCACATTTACTCCGATGAATATAACTAAAAATTGAATTTTTAGATGTTTATTATGAAGGGTTAATCCAGTGAATAATGGAAATCATTGGACAACTCCTGCTATAATAGCAAATACTGCCCCTATTGATAGAACATAGTGAAAATGGGCTACCACATAGTATGTATCATGGAGGATGATATCAATTGAGGAGTTAGCTAAGACTACTCCGGTTAATCCGCCCATTGTAAATAAGAAGAGGAAACCAAACGTTCAGAGAGTTGTTGGGGTAGAGATGATTTGCGTCCCATGGAAGGTGGCCAATCATCTGAAGATTTTGATACCTGTGGGAACTGCAATAATTATTGTTGCAGATGTAAAGTAAGCTCGAGTGTCTACATCTATTCCAACTGTAAATATGTGATGAGCTCATACGATAAAGCCTAGGAGTCCAATTGCTATTATTGCGTAAATTATACCCAATGTTCCAAATGCCTCTTTTTTCCCCCTTTCTTGTCTAATAATGTGAGAAATTATTCCGAACCCCGGGAGGATTAAAATGTAGACTTCTGGGTGACCAAAAAATCAAAATAAATGTTGATAAAGAATCGGGTCTCCCCCACCAGCGGGGTCAAAGAATGAAGTATTCAGATTTCGATCTGTTAATAATATAGTGATGGCTCCTGCAAGAACCGGTAGAGATAGAAGAAGTAGGATGACTGTGATTACTACTGCTCATACAAATAAGGGAGTTCGATCTAGGGTTATTCCTATTGGGCGTATATTAATAACAGTAGAAATAAAATTTACTGCACCTAGAATAGAAGATACTCCAGCAAGATGTAATCTGAAAATTGCAAGGTCTACGGAGGCCCCTCTGTGGGCAATATTGGATGCTAGTGGGGGGTAGACCGTTCATCCAGTTCCTGCCCCCGCTTCGACAATTCTTCTTATAAGAAGTAGTGATAGTGAAGGTGGCAATAATCAGAAGCTTATATTATTCATTCGGGGAAATGCTATATCGGGGGCCCCCAATATTAGGGGGAGTAATCAATTTCCGAATCCTCCAATTATGATTGGCATGACTATGAAGAAAATTATTACAAATGCATGGGCTGTTACAATAACGTTGTAGATTTGGTCATTTCCAATTAATGAGCCAGGGTTACCAAGTTCTGAGCGAATAAGTATTCTTAAAGCTGTCCCTACTATTCTCGCTCAAGCCCCGAGAATAAAGTACAAGGTACCAATATCTTTATGGTTAGTCGAGAATAATCACTTGTTCGGTAAAATGGCTGAGTTTTAGGCAATAAATTGTAAATTTATAGACGAAATCTAATTTCTTTTACCAGGTCTTATAGTCAAATATGATTTTAAATTGCAAGTTTAAGGGTAAGTAATTTTTAAGGCTTAGAATTGACCCTCTATTTTTAACTTTGAAGGTTAATAGTTTTTTTAACTTAAATCCTTAAGTTAAAAGAGCCTTATAATTATTGTGCAGAATATTAGTCCCATAATGACAACCAAGTTTAAGAATATTATCATTCAAGAGGTTTTTTTTTGAGAAAAAATAAGAGCTTCGTTTGAGTTAATTACTAGTGATCTAAAAGTGATTCGTAAGTAGAAGTAGAGAGTTAATAAAGTAGAGAGGATGAGGATAAATCTAAGAACTATAAAGTTATTATATGTGAGTAAATTAATTGTTAGTCATTTTGGAAAAAATCCCAAGAAGGGTGGCAGTCCCCCTAGTGATATGAAGTTTAAGATAAAGAAAAATTTGAAAATTTTATTTGAATTTAAGGTATTAAAAAATTGTTTTAGGGTAAATAGATTTATTTGATGAAGGATATAGACAATATTGAACGTGATAATTCTGTAGGTTAAAAAGTAAATGGTTCAGACTGATAGAGATCTTAGCATTCTTGCTAGTATTCATCCAATGTGGTTAATTGAGGAATAGGCTATGATTTTTCGTAGGCTGATTTGATTTAGTCCTAAGATTCTCCCAGTTAGCGATGAAATAATAATAATGTAGGATAAAAATATTGATATGTTTAGATTGTACGTTAATAGAATTATTGGTGCAATTTTTTGTCATGTTAGAAGAATTAGACAGTTAATTCAATCAATTCCTTCCATAACCTCGGGGAATCAGGCATGGAAAGGTGCGGCCCCCAATTTTGTTAGAAGGGCAGAGTTCAATAGTATTGCTATTGGAGGACTTACAATCATGTATTCTTTAGAGTTTAAGATTAGAATAATGGAAAATAGGAGGATAGCTGATGCCAGGGCCTGAACAATAAAGTATTTTAGGGCTGATTCTGATGGGTAGAGATTTTTTGAATCTTTCAATAGGGGAATTATTGAAAGAAGGTTAATCTCTAGGCCCATTCATATCCTGAACCATGAGTAGGAGGAGATACTCATTAAAGTCCCTAGAATTAGTGTATGCCCAAATAGAATTTTATAAAATTTTGTAATTAAAAAGAAAAGGATTAAAACCTTTATAATTGAGGTATGAGCCCAGTAGCTTTATTAGCTTATCTTTTTATATTTTAGTATATGAGGTACATAGATTTTTGGTATCTAAAGAGATAGTTTAATTCTATTAAATGTAGTGAAGGTGGCCGCCGCTCCACATGCTCAATCCTATCAAGATTGCCCTTTTTCAGGCACGTCACT